TATGATGATAAATGACCTACTTAACTCAGTGGTTAGAGTGTTGCTTTCATACGGCAGGAGTCATTGGTTCAAATCCAATAGTAGGTAGAACTTATTCTATATCAGAATCCATAGTATTTAAATCCATAGTATTTAATAAGTTTTTCTACTCATATTATTTTCTTTTTATTGATTTTTTATCTTTTCCATTTTATTTCTCTATTTCATTTTTGAATTGAAAAAATGGAAAATTTCCGTTGTATTAGAATCGGATTCTATATTATGATTATGATTCTATTCAATTAGCGGAGAATCAAAAGAACTTCCGTATATACGGAAGTTCTTTTGATTCTCCGCTAATTAGTTATAGTTACGAAATCACGTTGATGGCCTCTACTCGTGCCCTAGCTCGTCTGAGAGCTAGATTTGCCTCAATTATTTGTCTCTTGCCCTCAGCTTTTCTCAAGCTAGCTTTTGCTATTTCAAGAGTTTGCTGAGCTTCTTGTGGATCAATGTCACTACCCTTCTCCGCATCATTTACTAAAACAGTGATCTCATTATTGCCTATTCTAGCACAACCCCCCATCAGAGCTATCTTTAACCATTGGTCGTTAAGGCGTATTCTCAAAATACCGATATCGACGGCTGTGGCAATAGGCGTGTGATTTGGTAATATGCCAATTTGCCCACTATTTGTGGATAAAATGATTTCTTTCACTTCTGAATCCCAAACAATTCGATTCGGGGTCAGTACACAAAGATTTAAGATCATTTCTTTAAGTTGTTCTCCATTTCTAAGTTCATAGCCTTCGCAGTAGCTTCATCAATATTACCTACTAAATAAAAGGCCTGCTCGGGAAGACTATCTAATTCTCCGGAAAGGATCAATTGAAACCCTCTAATTGTTTCTGCTAAACCGACATATTTTCCCGGAGAACCGGTAAAGACTTCGGCTACGAAAAAGGGTTGTGATAAGAAACGCTCAATTTTTCGTGCTCTTGCTACAGTTAAGCGATCCTCTTCGGATAATTCATCCAACCCAAGGATAGCTATAATGTCCTGAAGTTCTTTGTAACGTTGTAAAGTTTGCTTAACGCTTTGCGCAGTTTTATAATGTTCGCTACCAACAATCTGAGGTTGTAGCATAGTTGACGTTGAATCTAAAGGATCTACTGCTGGATAGATACCTTTAGCAGCCAATCCTCTTGATAATACAGTAGTAGCATCTAAATGTGCAAATGTCGTGGCAGGAGCAGGGTCAGTCAAATCGTCCGCAGGTACATAAACCGCTTGAATAGAAGTTATAGACCCCGTTTTGGTAGAAGTAATTCTTTCTTGTAAAGAACCCATTTCGGTACTAAGAGTGGGTTGATAACCCACAGCAGAAGGCATTCTACCCAATAAGGCGGATACTTCAGACCCTGCTTGGACGAAACGGAAGATATTGTCGATAAATAGAAGTACGTCTTGTTTATTAACATCTCGGAAATATTCCGCCATAGATAAGGCGGTCAAACCAACTCTCATACGAGCTCCCGGCGGTTCATTCATCTGACCATAGACTAGGGCAACTTTTGATTCTGTAATATTTTTTTCATTAATTACTCCAGATTCTTTCATTTCCATGTAAAGATCATTTCCTTCACGAGTACGTTCACCTACTCCGCCAAATACGGATACACCCCCATGAGCTTTCGCAATATTGTTGATTAATTCCATAATGAGTACTGTTTTACCTACCCCAGCTCCTCCGAAAAGCCCGATTTTTCCTCCACGGCGATAAGGGGCTAAAAGATCTACGACTTTAATTCCTGTTTCAAAAATAGATAATTTTGTATCTAACTGTATAAAGGTAGGCGCAGATCTATGAATAGGGGATGTTGTGCGAGTATCTACAGGACCTAATTCGTCAATGGGTTCTCCAAGCACATTGAAAATTCGGCCTAGAGTTGCCCCGCCGACTGGAACACTTAGAGGAGCTCCTGTGTCAATCACTTCCATTCCTCGCGTTAACCCCTCTGTAGCACTCATAGCTACAGCTCGAACTCGATTATTTCCTAATAATTGCTGTACTTCACAAGTTACATTACTTTGTTGGCCGATACTATCTCGACCCTTAATTACCAAAGCGTTGTAAATATTAGGCATCTTCCCCGGAGGAAAAGCTACATCTAGCACTGGGCCAATGATTTGAGCGATATGCCCTAGGTTCGTTTTTTCAAGTGCGGAAACTTCAGGACCAGAAGCAGTAGGATGGATTTTCATAATAATGGAAACTCTAAGACCAGAAGCAGTAAGATTGATTCTCATAATCATAATAATATAATAATAAATAAAATATGTCGAATTTTTTTTTTCGAAAATTTTCGAGTCCAAAAGAAATCTTCAATAGTTGATCGATTAATTTAATAAGAAAAAGAAATGGGAGTTAGTGCTTGATTTGATTGGTATCATTCAAGGACTCAAATTCCATTGTTTACTTATTTTCAATTTCAATGAGTGAATTTTCAAGTTCGACTAA